AGAGGGCCATGGTGCCGGGGGGGTTTACCTAATAACCATCGGTGCAGGCATTATAAGGTTTTTTAAAGTTAATGTATACTTTATTTATGAGAGCTGGCCTGTTGAGCGTTGTTGCTTGATGTTATAAAGTGCATTAAGTTTATTAATGTAATATAAAAATATTAATGCTGATTTTAGATCTCCTGGTTTAGGGGTTTAACAGGAACATAAGGATCTTTCGGTGTAGGGGGGTAGGGGGGTTTACCGCGCGGAAGCCGGGGAGATAACACAGGTATTTGTGAAGAGAATATTAGACCTTATGCACTTGATATCCAAATATGTGATTCTTTATAGAATATCATTTCACCATGATACGTGGGTTCTCTGGAATTCAAGATCCAGTTCGACCTTGTTAGATTTCTTCGCTTGCACTTGTATATGCAAGCTGAAAGGAAAAAAAAAAAAGGAGAACCCTATGCATATAAGAGAACGCCCGGCTTGGTGGGTAACGAACAATAAGATTGACACCATTAACCAGATGCTTTACATTCGGCTTTCAGGGGCTGGTTTCTTAAGGATAGCCCTTGACTTAGGAACCAAATGCCAGGAATAATTCACGAGATGTTACCTAATACGATATCTGCCCCTGACCATCAATAAGAGTATGCCTACTGATAAATCGTTGGTCGGTTCTTACTACATTAAGTAGGACTGATGCTGAAAGTTGGTGGGTAAAGACGGAGCCCGTGTTAGTTGGAGTTTTATTAACATAGCAATTACCTAAGTTAAAACAACCTAGTTGGTTATTATCACGTGTTTAGCTTATGTAAATCTCGGGTTTATGCTGATATATGAGGGCTTAAATTCACTTATGTTGATAATACATATGATGTACTACTCATCATACAGGTATTGTATATATGGGTAAATACATAATATGTAATATTATACATAGATGTGTTATAACACTAATTTGTTGAGATACAACATTCATTATTGTACATATTAGGGGGCGTCAGAGGGTAGTTTAATTTAGAATCTTAGCTTTGGGAGTTAAGGGTGGGAGTTAAAATCTCCTCTCTCTGAGCACTAGGGAGGGTTTTAACCTCCGACTTCCGGATTACAAGACCGGCGCTCTGGCGCTGAGCTACTAGGGCAGGCTCATTCAAGGGCTTTATTTTCGGCCCAACCGGCTAAGGGGGCGAGGACTAGGAAGATGGTGAAGTAAATCACAGAGGCAACTTGGCCGATAATGATAAATGGGTGTTCTACAGGCATGCCCCCAATTCAGGTGAGGATTAGTATGTCTGCTACCAGGGTTCAGAATAAGAATTGAGTTAGTGGTCGAAAGGTTAGTCCGCGCTGTTTAGAGGTGTGGAGGATCGGGACAACTATGAGGACGAGGATTGAGAATAAAAGGGCGAGTACCCCTCCTAGTTTATTGGGGATAGATCGGAGAATTGCATAGGCGAATAAGAAGTACCACTCGGGCTTGATGTGTGGTGGGGTAACTAGGGGGTTGGCTGGTGTGAAATTGTCCGGGTCTCCTAGGAGGTTAGGTGCGAAAAGAGCTAGGGTTGTTAGGCCAAGCAATATAGCTACGAAACCGAGGAGGTCTTTGTACGAGAAGTAGGGGTGGAATGAGATTTTGTCGGCGTCGGAGTTAATCCCTGCTGGGTTATTGGACCCGGTTTCATGCAGAAATAGAAGGTGAAGTACTGTGGCGGCTGCAATAACGAAGGGGAATAGGAAGTGAAAGGCGAAAAATCGGGTTAGGGTGGCGTTGTCTACAGAAAATCCGCCTCAAATTCATTGTACAAGGGCACCTCCTACGTAAGGGACAGCGGAGAGGAGGTTTGTGATTACAGTGGCTCCTCAGAAGGATATTTGCCCTCATGGAAGAACGTAGCCTACAAAGGCAGTCATTATAGTTAGAAGTAGTAATACTACTCCAATATTTCAGGTTTCTTTATATAGGTAGGACCCGTAGTAGAGTCCTCGGGCGATATGTATGTAAATACAGATAAAGAAGAAAGATGCTCCGTTAGCGTGGATATTCCGGATGAGTCAGCCGTAACTTACATCTCGGCAGATATGGCACACAGAGGAAAAAGCTGTTGAAATATCGGAGGTGTAGTGTATGGCTAGGAAGAGTCCGGTAAGAATTTGGGTGGCCAAACATAGGCCTAAGAGTGAACCAAAGTTTCATCAGACTGAGATATTAGAGGGGGCAGGGAGGTCGACTAGTGCGTCATTAGCAATTTTTAGGAGTGGGTGGGTTTTTCGGAGGTTGGCCATTAGGTTCTTGTAGTTGAATAACAACGGTGGTTTTTCAAGTCATTAGTTTCGGTTAAAGTCCGAGCAGGAATTATGACTTATCTTGTGTCTTTATTTCTTTTTGGGTTGGTTTTAGGGCTTGTGGCTGTTGCTTCTAACCCTGCCCCATACTTTGCTGCTTTGGGGTTGGTTGTAGCGGCAGGCGTGGGATGTGGGGTTCTGGTCGGTCATGGGGGGTCTTTCTTATCATTGGTATTATTTTTGATTTATTTAGGAGGGATGCTCGTAGTGTTCGCTTATTCAGCGGCTTTGGCTGCTGAGCCCTTTCCTGAGTCTTGGGGGGATCGTTCGGTTTTAGGGTATGTAGTGGTATATACAGTGGGGGTGGTGTTGGTAGCGGGTTGGTTTTGGGGTGGATGGTATGAAACCTCGTGGGTGGTGGTAGATGAATTTAAGGAGTTTTCTGTTTTGCGGGGTGATACCAGTGGCGTGGCTCTAATATACTCTTACGGCGGTGGGATGTTAATTGCATGCGCGTGGGTGCTTCTATTAACACTTTTTGTGGTGTTGGAGTTAACTCGGGGGCTAAGTCGAGGGGCGCTTCGAGCAGTTTAGGTTAATGTAAGTAGAACGGCCAGAGCTGTTGAGAGGAAAAACAGAGTGAGGTATGTTTTAATTATGCCTTGTTGGATATTGCTTGTTGTTGTGACTATGGGCAGGTTAGTTGAGATAACTCCTTTCGGGCCGATTTTCTCAAATCATGTTTGATCTACTATCTGGCTGGCAATAGTTTGTCCTAGGGTTAAGTTTAGTTTTGGGGCTAATCGGTGGACGACGGCAGGAAAGAATCCAAGTATGTTTGAGAAGTTATGGGTAACGAGGTTGGGCGTAGTTTTAAACTGTTTACCAGTTAGTGATGCAAGTTCTAATGCAATTAGAAGGCCTGAGATGGTAACTAGGAGGGCGGCCAATTTTAATGAGAGAGGTATAGTTATTACTGGGGTTTTGGAGGGTAGGAAGTTTGAGGTAATTAGAAGTCCTGCAATGATGCTTCCTCAGGCTAGTCGTTTGATCGGGTTGATTACGGAGGGGTTGTTTTCATTAATAGGGGTTACAGCTGTAAAGCGGGGGTGTCCTATAGAGACGAAGAAGATTACTCGGAGGCTGTAAACGGCAGTGAAAGAGGTGGCCAGTAAGGTAAGAGTGAGGGCTCAGGCGTTAAGGTGAGAGGTATTTAAGGCTTCAATAATAGCATCTTTGGAAAAGAATCCTGCTAAGAATGGAGTTCCAGTAAGTGCCAAGCTTCCAATTGTAAGGCAGGACGAAGTAAGGGGGGTAAGGTTATGTATGCCTCCTATTTTACGAATGTCTTGTTCATCATTTAAGCTGTGAATGATTGAGCCGGAGCAGAGGAATAGCATAGCTTTAAAGAATGCGTGGGTACAGATATGTAAGAAGGCTAATTGTGGTTGGTTAAGTCCGATGGTTACTATTATCAGTCCCAGTTGACTGGATGTAGAAAATGCGACGATTTTCTTGATGTCGTTTTGTGTTAGGGCGCAGGTAGCAGTAAACAAGGTGGTGAGGGCTCCTAGACATAAGCAGGTGGTTAGGGCTGTTTGGTTATTTTCTATAAGAGGGTGGAGTCGAATTAAAAGAAAGATGCCCGCTACGACTATAGTGCTAGAGTGAAGTAGGGCAGATACCGGCGTAGGACCTTCTATCGCGGAAGGAAGTCACGGATGAAGTCCAAATTGCGCTGATTTACCGGTGGCGGCTAGAATGAGGCCTATGAGTGGGAGTGTAAGGTCAAGTCCTTTTGAAGAGGCAAATATTTGTTGAATTTCTCAGGAGTTAAGGTTTGTTGCGAATCATGCTATGCTTAGAATAAGTCCAATGTCTCCGACTCGGTTATAAATCACAGCTTGTATGGCAGCTGTATTAGCGTCAGCTCGGCCGTGTCATCATCCAATGAGGAGGAACGATATAATGCCAACTCCTTCTCAGCCAATAAATAGTTGGAATATGTTGTTGGCGGTTACTAAGATAATTATGGCAATTAGGAAGAGGAGGAGATATTTAAAGAATCGGTTCATATTGGGGTCGGCATGTATATATCAGGATGCAAATTCGAGAATAGATCAGGTTACGTAGAGGGCAATGGGGGTGAAAATAATGGAATAGTGGTCAAATTTAAAACTGAGGTTGATGTCGAAGGTTGTGGTGTTTATCCATTGTCAATTAGTAACAATTGTTTCGGTCCCTTGGTCTAGGAAAATAAAGAGGGGGAGTAGGCTTACTAGGAAAGCTGTTTTGATAGCGGTTTTTACGTGAGTAAGGGCTCAGTTTTCATGTTGGGGGGTTGGGTTTAGGGTGGTGATAAGGGGGTAAGTGAGAAGTGCGAAGATAATTAAAAGGGTTGAGCTTAGGATGAGTGTAGTCGGGTGCATAGCTACTACTTGGATTTGCACCAAGAGTTTTTGGTTCCTAAGACCAACGGATGAGCTGTTATCCTTTAGAAGCACGAGTGAACCACGGAATTTAACCAAGGGGATAGAAGATTAGCAGTCTCTAACATCAACAGATTTCTCTCGGTGAATAAGAGGACTTTAACCTCTGTCTTTAGAATCACAATCTAATGTTTTGGTTAAACTATACCTACAGAAACATCAACCTCACATAAGTTCCGGTTTCAGAATTAGGAGGACAATGGGGATGAGATGTAAAGTAATAAGTAGGTGTTCCCGGGTGTGGGTGGGTTCAAGGGCGATGATGTGGGAGGGCAGGGGCCCCCGTTGGGTCATTAAGAACAGATAAAGGGAGTAGCTTGCTGTAATTAATGTGCCTAGTCCCGTGAGAAGTAGGGTTCAATATGATCAGTTAAATATGGAAGTGATGATCATTAGTTCTCCTATTAGATTAGGGAGAGGTGGGAGAGCCAGATTAGCTAAACTAGCTACGAATCATCAAGTGGTCATTAGGGGAAGAACTATTTGTATTCCGCGAGCTAAAAGCATAGTACGGCTGTGTGTGCGTTCATAACTAGTGTTGGCTAAGCAGAATAGTGCTGAGGAGGCGAGACCGTGTGCGATTATAAGGATAATTGCACCAGTGAATCCTCATGGTGTTTGGATCATAATGCCCCCTGCTACTAATCCTATGTGGCCTACTGAAGAATATGCGATTAGTGATTTCAGGTCCGTTTGACGTAGGCAAATAGACCCAGTCATAATAATGCCTCAGAGGGCCAAAACAATAAAGGGATAAGCTAGTTCTTTGGTTAGTGGGTCTAATATAACTATTATGCGTATCATGCCGTAGCCTCCCAGTTTAAGGAGGACAGCTGCGAGGATTATGGATCCTGCGATTGGGGCTTCTACGTGTGCTTTTGGAAGTCAAAGGTGTACTCCGTACAGAGGTATTTTTACAAGAAAAGCTAAGAGACAGGCAGCTCATCATAATTTATCTCCTCACGTTAATAGGTGCAGAGGTTTTGTGTATTGGAGAGTAAATATAGATAGGGTCCCGCTGTCGTTTTGTAGTAAAAGTAGGGCTACGAGGAGTGGTAGGGAGCCTGCTAAGGTATAGAATAAGAAGTAGGTGCCGGCGTTAAGACGTTCTGTTTGATTTCCTCACCGGGTGATAATGATAAGGGTCGGGAGTAGTGTGGCTTCAAATATGATGTAAAATATGATGATTTCTGTGGCCCCGAATGCTAAGATTAGAAATGTTTGAAGGGAGACCAGAAGGGAGATGTAGGTTCGTTGGCGGTTTAGGGGTTCAGGAGAGATGTGATTTTGGCTAGCAAGGATTATAAGGGGTAATAATCAGCAGGTTAATACTAGCAGAGGTGTTGATAAGGGGTCGGTTGCTAGATAAAGGTTAGAGGAGGACCACCCGGTTTCTGATGATCATTTAAGTCAGGATAAACTTGCTAAGGCGATAATTAAACTCTGTGCGATTGATGTAGTTCATAGTCATTTTGCGGGGCTAAGTCAAATCGTTGGGATAAGCATGAGTGTAGGGATCAGGATTTTTAACATTGGAGTAGATTTAGGCTTTGGAGGCGGTCCGTGCCATGAGTTCGTGCAGTTGCTACTAGCAGGGCTAGGCCTGCGCTGGCCTCACAGGCTGAAAATGCTAGCAGAAGTATGGGAGCTACTGAGTAGCCAGTTGCTTCTATCTGGAGGGCCCATAGGGATAGGGCAATAAATAGAGATAATATTATACCTTCTAAACATAGAAGGGCTGAGAGAAGATGGGTGCGGTGAAATGCGAGTCCTATAAGCCCTAGGATAAAGGCTGAGGTAAAGCTGAAGTGTACTGGTGTCATAAGGCGGTCATGGACTTAAACCATGGTCTTTTGAGCCGAAATCAAGGGTCTTGTTTTGGACTAACTGCCTATTCGGCTCATTCTAAGCCCCCTTGGGTTCACTCATAGATTAGGCCTAGAGTGAGGAGGGCGAGCACGGCAGTGGATCAGGCAAGTGTAAGAGCTGGGGTGGTAAGCTGATCTCCCCAGGGCAATGGAAGGAGGAGGGCAATTTCTAGGTCAAATAGGAGGAATAGGATGGCGATTAGGAAGAAGCGTAGGGAAAAGGGCAGGCGGGCGGATCCCAGGGGGTCAAATCCACATTCGTAGGGGGAGAGTTTTTCTGCGTCGGGGGAAATTTGTGGTAATCAGAAAGAAATAGTGGCTAGTACTGCGGACAATGTGATGGTAATAGCAAGGATTGTTGTAATCAAGTTCATTATCTTTCCTTGGATTTTAACCAAGACCGGGTGATTGGAAGTCACTTATACGTATTAATACTAGAAAGACTATGAGCCTCATCAGTAAATAGAGACGTATAGGAACAGTCATACGACGTCTACAAAGTGTCAATATCAGGCGGCAGCTTCAAAGCCGAAGTGGTGTTCAGATGTAAAATGGTATTGAATTTGTCGTAGGAGGCAGATGGCTAGAAAGGTAGAGCCAATAATTACATGTAGGCCGTGGAATCCTGTGGCGACAAAGAAAGTAGAGCCGTATACGCCGTCAGCGATTGTAAAGGGGGCTTCGTAATATTCTATACCTTGAAGGAAAGTGAAGTAGAATCCTAATAAGATAGTGAGAGTAAGAGCTTGAACGGTTTGTTTTCGTTCCCCCTCTATAATGCTATGGTGGGCTCATGTAACGGTAACACCAGATGCTAGAAGGACTGCAGTATTAAGAAGTGGAACTTCAAATGGGTCAAGAGTAATAATGCCTGTGGGGGGCCAGCAGCCCCCTAACTCAGGCGAGGGTGCTAAACTAGAGTGGTAGAAAGCTCAGAAGAAGCCTAAGAAAAAGAATACTTCGGAGGTAATAAATAAGATTATGCCGTATCGTAGCCCTTTTTGGACTGGGGGTGTGTGGTGTCCTTGGAAGGTGCCTTCTCGGATAATGTCTCGCCATCATTGGTATATGGTAAGAAGTAATAGAATATTTCCCATGGTGAGTAGTGTAAGTGAGTGGAAGTGGAATCAGACTGCAGTGCCTGATGTAAGTAAAAGGGCGGCAATTGCGCCGGTTAGAGGTCAGGGGCTTGGGTCAACCATGTGGTATGCGTGTGCTTGGTGTGCCATTAGACGTTTTCTTGTAAATAAAGGCTTAGGAGTAGAACAAAGACATAGGCTTGGATCATAGCAACGGCAATTTCAAGAAGGGTAAGTAAGAACAGGACAATAGAGGTTAAGATCGCTACTGTGGGTATGAGGGGTAGGAGGACGAAGGCTGCTGTGGCGATCAGTTGAATAAGAAGATGGCCTGCCGTAAGATTGGCTGTAAGTCGTACACCAAGGGCGAGGGGGCGAATAAAAAGGCTAATTGTTTCGATAATAATAAGCACTGGGATTAAAGGGACGGGGGTTCCTTCGGGCAAGAGGTGACCAAGGGCAGCGGTGGGTTGGTTTCGCATGCCAATAATTACTGTCGCTAGCCATAGTGGTACTGCAAGGCCTATATTTAGGGAGAGCTGTGTGGTAGGGGTAAATGTATACGGAAGTAGGCCCAGTATATTTAGGGTAATAAGGAATAGTATTAGGGAGGTTAGTAGAACTGCTCATTTATGGCCTCCTAAGTTGAGGGGCAAAAGAAGTTGCTGAGTAAATCGGTTGATGAACCATCCTTGTAAAGTGATTAGACGGTTGTTTAGTCAACGGGCGGAGGGGGTAGGGAAGAGAATTCAGGGAATGGTTAGTGCCACGGCAATAAGTGGGATGCCTAGATATGTGGGGCTCATAAATTGGTCGAAGAAGCTTAGTGTCATGGTCAGTTTCAGGGTTCAGGTTTAGTTTTTTCAGTGCTTTGTGAAGTAGGCTCATTTGTGAAGATGTGGCCTAGGACTTTGGGGGGAATAACAGTTAAGAAAACCAGTCATGAGAATACTAAAATAGCAAATCAGGGGGCGGGGTTGAGTTGGGGCATGTCACTAGGGGCGGTTGGGGGCCACCAATCTTTAGCTTAAAAGGCTAACGCTATTCCCGGTTTAGCTTCTTAGTGAGGCATCTTCAAGTATTACAGTGGATCATTTCTCGAAGTGTTCGAGTGGCACTGCTTCAACAACGATGGGCATGAAGCTGTGGTTTGCTCCGCAGATTTCAGAACATTGTCCGTAGAATACTCCAGGTCGAGAGGCAATAAAGGCTGTTTGGTTTAATCGTCCTGGGACTGCGTCTATTTTAACACCAAGGGACGGGACGGCTCAGGAGTGAAGGACGTCTTCAGCCGAGACGAGAACTCGGATCGGAGATTCTACAGGGATAACTATTCGGTGGTCTGTTTCTAGGAGGCGAAATTGGCCGGGCACTAAATCTTGGGTGGGGACTATATAAGAGTCAAAGCCTAAGTCTTCGTAATCGGTGTACTCGTAGCTTCAATATCATTGGTGGCCCATTGCTTTAATAGTAAGATGCGGGTCATTAATTTCGTCCATGAGATATAGGATTCGGAGGGAGGGGAGAGCGATAAGAATAAGGATAACTGCTGGGAGGACGGTTCAAACAATCTCGATTTCTTGAGAATCAAGGATATACTTGTTAGTGAGTTTGGTAGAGACTATCGCTACGATGATATAAAGCACTAGTGTGCTGATAAGAAGAACAATCATAAGAGCGTGGTCATGGAAATGAAGAAGTTCTTCTATTACAGGGGAGGCCGCGTCTTGGAATCCTAGTTGTGAGGGATGTGCCATTATAGCTAAGTGCTTAAGACACGCGGGGTTTTAACCCACAATTTTGCCTCGACAAGGCAATGTAATAGACTAGTTTTACTAGTGTCTTATGGAAGAAAGTGGCAGAGTGGTTATGCGGTTGGCTTGAAACCATCACATGGGGGTTCAATTCCTCCCTTTCTCGTTAGTTTGCTTGTACTTGAACAAATGCGGGCTCTTCAAATGTGTGGTAGGGTGGGGGACATCCATGCAGTCACTCTACGTTTGTTGAAGTTATTTCGATTGACGCTACTTCTCGTTTGGCGGCAAAAGCCTCTCAAAGAATAAACAGGAATATAATTACAGCTACTAAGGAGATAAGAGACCCAATTGAGGACACAGTGTTTCATAGTGTGTAGGCGTCCGGATAGTCAGAGTACCGTCGGGGCATTCCTGCGAGGCCTAGGAAATGCTGCGGGAAAAAGGTTAAATTTACACCGATAAATATAATTCCAAAGTGGATTTTAGTTCATGTGCTGTGGAGGGTATATCCCGTAAATAGTGGGAATCAGTGTACGAAAGCACCTATAATGGCAAAGACAGCTCCTATAGATAATACATAGTGAAAGTGGGCGACCACATAATAAGTGTCGTGGAGAACAATGTCTAATGAGGAATTAGCAAGGACAATGCCCGTGAGTCCCCCGACCGTAAATAGGAAAATAAACCCCAGGGCTCAAAGAAGCGGTGTTTCTCATTTAATTGAGCCGCCGTGTAGTGTGGCTAGTCAGCTAAATACTTTTACTCCGGTGGGGATGGCGATGATTATGGTGGCAGATGTAAAGTAGGCACGAGTGTCTACATCTATTCCGACAGTAAACATATGGTGGGCCCAAACGATGAATCCTAGGAGTCCGATGGCTATTATAGCTCAGACTATTCCTATATACCCGAAGGGTTCTTTTTTACCGGAATAGTATGCAACGATGTGGGAAATCATACCAAAGCCTGGGAGAATAAGAATATAGACCTCCGGGTGACCAAAGAATCAAAAGAGGTGTTGGTATAAAATTGGGTCCCCTCCGCCTGCCGGGTCAAAGAAAGTGGTGTTTAGATTTCGGTCCGTGAGTAACATAGTAATGCCTGCTGCTAGAACGGGGAGGGAAAGTAATAAAAGGACAGCAGTAACTAACACAGCTCAAACAAAAAGCGGGGTTTGATATTGAGAAATAGCTGGGGGCTTCATGTTAATAATGGTTGTGATAAAGTTAATGGCCCCTAAAATTGAGGAAATGCCAGCTAAATGAAGGGAGAAGATAGTTAAATCAACGGAGGCCCCTGCGTGGGCGAGGTTCCCGGCTAGAGGGGGGTAGACTGTCCATCCCGTACCGGCGCCAGCTTCAACCCCTGACGAAGCCAGGAGAAGGAGAAAGGACGGTGGGAGGAGTCAGAAGCTTATGTTATTTATTCGAGGGAATGCTATGTCTGGGGCCCCAATTATTAGAGGGATTAATCAGTTTCCAAAGCCCCCGATCATAATTGGTATGACTATAAAGAAAATCATAACGAAGGCATGGGCTGTTACGATTACGTTATAGATCTGGTCATCCCCTAGAAGAGCTCCGGGTTGGCTTAACTCTGCCCGGATCAAGAGGCTAAGGGCGGTGCCGACTATTCCGGCTCAGGCACCAAATACTAAATAAAGGGTGCCAATGTCTTTGTGGTTGGTTGAGAAAAATCATCGTGTGATTGCCACAGGTAGGGTGGCTGAGAGTTTAAGCGGTGGATTGTAGCTCCATGAACAGAGGTTTAAATCCTCTCCTTATCAAGCTCTGTGGTGTACCACACGTTAGATTGCAAATCTAAAGAAGTAGGCTAATAGCCTGCCGGGGCTTTCCCCCGCCTCGCTCCCCCCGGACGGCGGGGGAAAGTAGATGGATGCTCGCTGGATAGAGCGCTTAGCTGTTAACTAAGAATTTGTAGGATCGAGGCCTTCCCACCTAGAAAGGCTTTAGCTTAATTAAAGTGTCTGGGTTGCATTCAGAAGATGTGGGATAAAGTCCTGCAAGTTTTAACAAGGGCTGGGAGATTTTCACTCCCGCTTAGAGCTTTGAAGGTTCTGGGTCTTAATACTATCCTAAGCCCTTTTACAAGGTTAACATTGCAGTTACAGCTGGAGTGAGGGGAAGTAGGGCTAGGGCTATAATAGTAACAATCGAAAGGGGCAAGGTAATGATAGTAAAGTCAAGGCGTCATGGGGTTATAGCAGTTAAGGTATTGGGGTAAATAGTAAGGGCTATGGCATAACAGAGGCGTAGATAAAAGTAGAGACTAAGGAGGGCTGCTATGGCAGCTAGTGTGGCAGGTAGTGGAAGTTCTTGTTTTGTGAGTTCTTGTAAAATAAGTCATTTAGGCATAAATCCCGAGAGAGGAGGGAGGCCTCCTAGGGATAACAATACTAGAGCGGTTAGTGGGGCGAGAGCAGGGGATTTAGTTCAGGAAGTTGCTAGAGTGTTGATAGTTAAAGAGTTGTTGGCTTTCAGTGCAAGGAATGCTGAAGATGTTATGATGATGTACAGGAAAAGGCTAAGGAGTGTCAGGTAAGGTGCGAATTGTAAAATGAGCACTATTCACCCTAGGTGGGCGATTGAAGAGTATGCTAAAATTTTACGTAGTTGGGTTTGGTTAAGCCCTCCTCATCCTCCTACGAGGATTGATAGAAGGCCTAATGCGATAAGTAAGGAAGGGTCAATGGCTGGGGCTACTTGAATTATAAGTGCGAAAGGTGCTAGTTTTTGTCATGTTGACAGGATAAGTCCTGTAGTAAGTTCAAGTCCTTGAAGAACCTCTGGAAGTCAGAAGTGAACGGGCGCTAGTCCAAGTTTAAGTGCAAGGGCCAGTATTGCTGTTGTAGTTGCCAAGGGGTGGGATAGCTGGTGAATTTCTCATTCTCCTACTAGTCAGGCATTGGTAGTACTAGCAAATAGGATCATTGCTGCGGCGGTTGCTTGTGTTAAAAAATATTTGGTAGTAGCTTCAATTGCTCGAGGGTGATGTTGTTGTGCCATGATCGGAATAATAGCGAGTGTATTAATTTCTAGGCCTATTCATGCGAGAAGCCAATGTGAGCTGGCGAAGGTGAGGACTGTGCCTAAACCTAAGCTAGAAAGTAAGATGGTAAGTACGTAGGGGTTCATTAGTAAGGGAAGGATTTTAACCAACATATTTGGGGTATGGGCCCGAAAGCTTAATTAGCTGACCTTACTAGAAAGTGGTGTAGTGGAAGCACCAAGAGTTTTGATCTCTTGAGGATGGGTTCGAATCCCTTCTCTCTAGAATTGAGGGGACTTGAACCCCTATCAGCCACGCTATCAAGGTGGTCCTTAAGCATTCAGGCACAATTCCTTGGAATTAAAGTTGGGGAGGGAGGCCGGCTAGTGCAATAGGAAGCGCGAGGTGTCATAGGACAAGTGCTAGGGTTAATGGAAGGAAGCTTTTTCAAACTAAATGCATAAGTTGGTCGTATCGAAATCGTGGGTAGGAAGCTCGTACTCACAAAAACACAACGGAGAGTAGGGCAGCTTTCGTTATCAGATTTACGGCTGTTAATTCAGGGAAAGCAGGGATGTGGGATGCGCCTAGAAATAGGACGGCTGAAAGTGTATTTATTAGAAGAATATTAGCGTATTCAGCCAGGAAGAAGAGGGCGAATGGTCCTCCAGCGTATTCTACGTTGAATCCTGAAACTAATTCTGATTCTCCTTCTGTGAGGTCAAAAGGTGCACGGTTTGTTTCGGCCAAGGTAGAAATGTATCATATGGCGGCAAGGGGTCAGGCTGGTACTAGTAGTCAGATGCTTTCTTGAGCTACGTTGAAGGTTTGGAGTGTAAATCCTCCTGTGAAGATAATTACGCTAAGTAAGATTAGGCCTAGGCTGACTTCGTAGGAGATGGTTTGTGCTACTGCTCGTAGGGCCCCAATTAAGGCATATTTGGAGTTTGAAGCTCACCCAGAGCCCAAGATAGAATATACGGCAAGGCTAGAAAGTGCGAGGACAAACAGTACCCCTAGGTTCAGGTCTGTAATAGGGTAGGGGATGGGTATAGGGGCTCATAGTGTAAGTGCAAGTGTGAGGGCAAGTATAGGTGTAGCGAGAAATAGGAACGGGGAGGAGGTGGAGGGTCGAACTGGTTCTTTAATAAAGAGTTTCAGGCCGTCCGCGATAGGTTGAAGTAATCCATACGGGCCAACGATGTTGGGTCCTTTCCGAAGTTGCATATACCCAAGGACTTTTCGTTCGAGTAGGGTTAGGAAGGCAACTGCTAATAGAACAGGCACGATGTAGGCAAGTGGATTAATAACGTGGGTAATTAGGGTGGTGATCATAGCTAAGGAGAGGGTTTGAACCTCTGAGAAAAAGGGCTTAGGCCTCTCGCAATTACCGGGCTCTGCCACCTTAGCGCGCCGTTCTTTTTGGCAATCTCGGTGTGCCCCCTTGTCTGTTTTAGTTGCCTTCATCAGGTGGGGGTGGGGCGTGCCTTAAGCATGGGCCCCTTCTTTCCGGTCCTTTCGTACTAGGAAACATCACTTCATAGATAGAAACTGACCTGGATTACTCCGGTCTGAACTCAGATCACGTAGGACTTTAATCGTTGAACAAACGAACCCTTAATAGCGGCTGCACCATTAGGATGTCCTGATCCAACATCGAGGTCGTAAACCCCCTCGTCGATAGGGACTCTGGGAGAGGATTGCGCTGTTATCCCTAGGGTAACTCGGTCCGTTGATCGGCGTTCGCCGGATCATTTTTGGTCAGAAATTCTGGTGCTTAGAGCTGTAGCTCTCGGCTGTGGGGGCAGTGCCCCCAGTCCACATGGGGGCTTTATTTTCCCCCGCGGTCGCCCCAACCAAAGACATATGGGCTAGGGGTCACTGCGTTTTTACTTGTTAATTTAAGTTTACTTGACGTGATCTGCCTGGTGTCTAAAGCTCCATAGGGTCTTCTCGTCTTATGTACTTATGCCCGCTTCTGCACGGGCAGATCAATTTCATTGACTTGGGAGAGGAGACAGCTAAGCCCTCGTGATGCCATTCATACAGGTCTTCATTTAAAAGACAAGTGATTGCGCTACCTTCGCACGGTCAAAATACCGCGGCCGTTAAACCCATAGTCACAGGGCAGGCGGGACCTCTTATGCTTTGATTTGCAAGAGGCGATGTTTTTGGTAAACAGGCGAGGCTTGTGTTTGCCGAGTTCCTTCTCTTCCTTTGGGTCTTTCCCTGTGGGCACTCCTGTGTAGGGTTAACGATTAGTTGTGTAGGTTTTTCTCGGTGTTTACTCTGGCCTACAGTTCCCTCTTGGCTTGGGTTCGTTATTTGTCGGTGGGGGGTCCGGTCCGACTTACACATGTGCTGGGAGAGAGTTATTCTCTCTTATTACTCATTCTAGCATAATCTCTTCCATGGGGGCATGGAGCGGCTTAGTACGGTTAGGGGGGTGGGATTTCTTATCAGGATAAGAGGTTTATATCTGTCTGAGCTTTAACGCTTTCTGTGCAGGTGGCTGCTCTTAGGCCCACTGTAACAGGTTACCTTATTAATTATGATCCTTAGCCGCCTGTAAAGGTTGTGTCCTTGTTCAAAGGAGCTGTACCTCCTTTGATTAACTCTCTTGGTTTCTTTGGGACAAGGTTAGTTTTACCTTGGGGTCTTAAGAAAGCCAGGGGGCTGAACTTCTATTCATTTCCTAAGCAACCAGCTATAACTAGGCTCGATAGGTTTATCACCTCTACTCGGGGCTCGTCCCACTCTTTTGCCACAGAGACGGGTTGGCCCTATAATAGGCTGTCCCGGAGTAGCTCGTCTAGTTTCGGGGGCCTGAACTAAAGTTCTCTTTGCTCTGGTTTGCTGGCTAAATCATGATGCAAAAGGTACGAGATTTAATCTCTGCTTTTCTAGGCTTAAATGGGTTGTTTCAGTTCTCTTTCAGCTTTCCCTTGCGGTACTTTTTCTGTTGCTCAATTATCTCCTTTTCTGTCGCCCGTACTAAGGTGGAAAAATGGTTTGTTGACTTAATTTTAAGTTTTGTGGGGTTATATATGTTGTGGTGTTAGACCAAATGTGTTGGCTAGCTAGTCAGCTCAGGGTGACCCGATTTGCACGGATGTCTTCTCGGTGTAAGGGAGGTGCTTTCCTATTTTAGCTACACTCTGGTTATTCCAAGCGCACCTTCCGGTACACTTACCATGTTACGACTTGCCTCCCCTTTGTTTGGTTAACTTCTTAGTTAGAAGGATAAATTAAACTTGGGGAGAGTGACGGGCGGTGTGTGCGCGCCTCAGAGCCAGTTTCAAGAGAACTCTCTGTTTTCTGTTTACTGCTAAATCCACCTTCGGACGTTGGTTTCACAACGTGGTTCGTAGTGCTCTAATTTAGAGAATGTAGCCCATTTCTTCCCACCCCATGCGCTACACCTCGACCTGACGTTTTGGGTTTTACCCATTTTGCTTACTATCGGGCCTTCACAGGGTAAGCTGACGACGGTGGTATATAGGCGGGGAAAACAAGAGGTGGTGAGGTTGAACGGGGGTTATCGGTTCTAGAACAGGCTCCTCTAGGTGGGTCTGAGGCACCGCCAAGTCCTTTGGGTTTTAAGCTGGCGCTTGTAGTTCCCTGGCGGATATCAGTTGTATTTTTCTATCAAAGTTTACGGCTAGGCATAGTGGGGTATCTAATCCCAGTTTGTGTCGTAGCTGTCGTGGGTTCGGGTACAATTAAAGCTGCTTTCGCAGTAGGTCTTCGTGCCCCCAGGTGCGTATGACGGCTGAGGGGGTGTTCGGCTTTATTAAACATTTTTCCGTAACCACTCTTTACGCCGGTAGTTATCAACTAGGGCCTCTCGTATAACCGCGGTGGCTGGCACGAGTTTTACCGGCCCTCTTAACCTTAACTAAGTCAAGCTTTCGCTTATGGCTTAATATCTATCACTGCTGAGTTTCCTTGGGGGTGTGGCTTAGCAAGGCGTCTTGGGCTGCCTGGGCGCGCCTGATGCCGGCTCCTCGTCCCCGGGCAGGGGATTAAGGGCATCCTCACAGGAATGCGGAGACTTGCATGTGTAAGTTCAGTTAAAGCTGATAGTAAAGTCAGGACCAAGCCTTTGTGCCTGCGGGACTTTTTAGGGTCCATCTTAACAGCTTCAGTGTTATGCTTTAATTAAGCTACGCCAGC